GAATTCGATTGAGTTCGAAAGCACATTCCCTTGCTAGAGATATTCCTTTTATTCATCCCGGATTGTGTGAATGCGTTCACACCTATCCCGAGTGGGTATAGTTACGTGGTTAAGTAATCCCTTCCTATGCGAGGTTCATTGTATAGTCGCTCCCTGCTATGATCCCTCCTGCTCCCGGGGCGCGGGAGTCTTTTGCTGTCTTGGGGGTTTTATTTGAAATATAAATCGTAATGCCTCAACTTGATAAATTTACTTATTTATCACAATTCTTCTGGTTATGCCTTCTCCTCTTTACTTTTTATATTCGATTATTAAATAATAATAATGGAATACTTGGAATTAGCAGAATTCTCAAACTACGGAACCAACTGCTTTCGCACCGGGGAACAAGATCCGGAGCAAGGACCCTAAGAATTTGGAAGATATCTCGAGAAAAGGTTTTAGCACCGGTCTCTCATATATGTACTCCAGTTTATCCGAAGTATCCCAATGGTGTAAGACCGTCGACTATTTGGGAAAAAGGGGGAAAATCGCTCTGATCTCTGATTTCGGAGAAATAAGTGGCTCACGAGGAATGGAGAGACAGATTCCCTATTTGATCTCGAAGTCCTCATATAACACTTCTTCCAGTCGCATCACTTGTTGGAAAAAAATAATGCTCACACATGTTCCACACGGGCACGGAAGCATAATCTAATGAAAGCCGAAAGGAAGATTCGGGAAGGATCCTCCTATCATGATGATTAAGGGAAAAAGGGTTCATAGATAGGTGTGGGGGCAGAAGTGGCATTTAGAAGTGTTGCGGGATTCGGTGGCCGACCGGCCGCAGATGTAAAGGGGTAGACCCCCCCCCCCTCGGGAACTGCGTCACCAAAGCGATTTCCTATGGATAGGTACGGTCTTAGTAAGGCCAATGCCAGTTCGAGTCTGGCGAGTCGCTCCTTTATTCGGGGAGTTCCCGAAGTCTATCTATTTTACTTTTTCACCGATGCGAGTGCCGAGTTGTTTCGAATCTCTGAATCCTCGCTCAGCTCCAGCTGAAAATCATAGTGGGCATATTTTCCGGTAGAAAACATTGATGGGTTGAGTCGGTCAACTGTAATGTTAAGAACATAAAGGAGAGACTTTCTAGCCCATGTGTATAGCATCTGAGTAGTCAACCACTATCACTGAACTAGTACCGTACTTTCCATTTAGTCAATGATAAAAACTATCCCGTATTGACGGCTTCTTCCCCGTCCAGAGTTTCACTTCACTAACTTGAAAGAAACTCCCCAACGACGAGCGAGCCTGAGATCGCCTACCTGTCATTCCATTGCTTGAAAAAGTTAGCCTGGATCTTTGGAGGAAGGATTGAAGAGCTCTAGAGAAGGTCTGGAAAGGATGGTCGGCCACTAGAAAGCAACAATTCAGCCGGAAGTATGGACACATTACATTGGCTCTCGTCTTAAAGTTCCCATTGACGACCAAAGGATTAATTCCTCATGGAGGAAAGCCTCACTACCGATGCTTTACTTTCGGCTCTATTGATCTTACTCCAACCAGGATGGAGGAGAGGAGGAGGCCAAGGAATCTCATGGAGAAAGCAATGCAAGGAAGGGCTTGAACGCAAGAGGGCGAGCGAGATGCTTCTGCAGGTTCCCGGGGAGTTGGTTGGTTGGAGCGGCACCTGATTGATGGGTGTGCCCCCGCCCGGTTGGTTGCGCCGTTTGACTCACTGACACTGAGGGGAGCTCAGCTCACTGTCCTTGCAGCTTGGCCTTGCCTTCTGGTAACTGAACAGAAAAAAGAAAACAAGATGCAGAATTGCAGAGTGATATTGTTGGTCACTGGATTGGGAGGATCATGAAGAAGAACTGAAGATATCAATCAAATCATGTTGAGATGTGCTCAAATTGTAGTACAGTACTACTACAGCAAGATCTCTGAAGCTCCTTTTCTTTTCTGGTGCAGACTGATTGGGATGAACTCTCTTTCATTCTTTATCTGAATTTTTTTGCAACTTGGTGACTGGAAGAGGTGAGGATGGAAGCTAGAGGTGGTTGGGTCAGAGTACTGTGTACATGCAGGCAGGATCATGGGAATTATCAAAACGGTGGCAGATATTCGGATCGTTGGAGGCCCATGAGGCCATGACTGTAGCAACTAGCAAGAGCATATATTGTGTACTGCGCAAATGATGCGGCAAGATCTCTGAAACTTTTTGTTACATTACATCTTGGCCTGATTTCTTTCTGGTAGTCTGCAACTGTAGGGCCAAGAAGCGTGGATGCAATTCTCTGGCGCCCGGTTGATATGACGAGATTCGGGAAAATGGCACCTGTTTAATGACGTAAAATGACCTGTGAACCCGATCAGCAACAGTAGTTGTTCCAAGAACGACCGGCCGCATTGGAAGAATAAATCATTAGGCAACAGTGCTGAATGAAGTGTGACTAGCCAGGCAGATAGCCAATCCATCCCCATCCTCTGGGACATCTCCATTTCACAATGCAACCATGGAATCATACAGAACTCTAGGTTCGTAGTCGCGAATACCGAGGGCCCTTGCTAATGGATCAGGAAATTGAATGTCTCTTTACATAGAACCAAGACCCAGAGACTTCCCGAGCAACACATAAGGAATCAGCAAACTTTCCTGCTCATTCCAACCTCTGAGGACACGGCATGGAGGTACCAAACGCAATGGGCCTGGTCCATAAAAAATCATGCAACAGGCAGATCGAAACCTAGAAATGATCATGTGAGGGAAGAAGCCGTGGACCCCACTTACAAGTGGAACAAAGCTCATGAAAGCACTTAAAGCCTTTTCCAGGGATTCAAGGGAGGAACGAAAAAGAAAGAACCCAGTACTCGCAAGAAAGCGGTACCAAGATTTCTTTGAAGAACTTCTGAAGTGCTGTTTGTATATATTTGAGACAAGAAAGATAAGTAGGCCAACTTTTCACTACTTGAACGCATATACCGGTGCTTGTGTTGTGATCGAATTCTTTTATCCCTAGCTGCCCAACAGTTCCTTCGCTTACCGCCTAATCTTAATTGCCCACCCACCAAGAGAAGAAATGCCACCAACCGCAACAATGGTAGCTAGAATCGATACAATGGTTGCTATTTTCAGGGAAGCTGCTTCAATGGAAGTTGGATTGCTTAGTTTTGTGTTCGATTTGAACTAGTTTCCAAGGATCTACACAGGGCTAACTTGAATCTGTTTACTTCACTTCTATTTGAAACTACTCCTCATCCGAGGTGAAATGATTTGAGTGTTGCCAAAGAAATGAAATCAAAACTAGAGGGTGATATGAGAAGAGAATATTACTTAACCTCCCAACTAGATGGGCCTAGTCCCAAGGACGCCAACATAAAGAAAAGAAAAGTGAGCTCCTGCCTTATTTCGTGGTGCAAGGTTCAAGTACGAGTACAGGTGATGCTGTGTAGCACTAATCCCCTGGTCATAGGTGTCTCTGCCTTTCTACTGGTCATAGGTGTCTCTGCCTTTCTATTTTCTATTAGTTGGAGCTAATAGTTTCAGCAGCCTTTCTATTAGTTTCAGATCAAGCGGGGAAAACGGGGTTCGAACCCGCGACTTCTGGCGTGACAGACCAGCACTCTAACCTACTGAGCTATATCCCCTTTTTTTTGGATAAAAACAGTAACCTGATGACGGTTAAAGAACAACGCATCTGGACAACTCTAGCAAAATATCAATGCAATGACAGGTAATCTGTGCTCAAAAGGAAATTTCAATCTTGAAGAAATGAGGATGGATCGAGTTTTTACTAAAATCGTTGGCAGCTAGGAAGGAAGACAGCAGTGATTTTCTTTCTATTACCCTACCCAAGCAAAAGGTCTCTATCTCTGCATGCCAGTACTCATTGTGTGGAATTTTAGTGACTGTGGCTTTTATTCAATCCGGACCACGAGGGTGACGAGCATTGAGAAGGAATGACCTCATAAAGCGGTAAGCTCTATTGCCGCCTTACTCCTCGGAATTGGAACCGGCCCTCAAGTTCATCACGATGCTGCAGACCTGGAGGGTATTTGTTTGGAGTCAGCTTCCACAACTCAAGAATGGCATCGGTCACTCGCCTCATTAGCATAGCTTCCAGTAAATATCCCAACCCACACTGGTTTAGTTGTTTTATCTATTAGGAGTAGGAGTGTTGCTTCTGGTTTTTTCGGGTGACTCTTTCTTCAGTACCCGCTCCCCTAGTGGACCCGTAGCTGGTAGGTAAAGAAAAGCATTGACTCTAGCTTCTGCGCCTCTAGCAGTCGAATTTACTAGCGGGCAGAAAGAATCTTTTACTCGCATATTACTTAGTCTAGTGTACTTGATGTAGCGCATATGATCTACTTACTTAGTCTAGTGTACTCGATGTAGCAAGGGTATCATTCAATCTCCTCTGGTTAGTGTCTTTCCTGCATTTATAGCTTTGTTAGCGGGTGGTTAGTTAGTGTTTGATTGAGGCCTAAGCTCGTGTAGCAATGCGGGCTCGCTCATTCATTTCATTATCAAGTTGGGTTTGCTTTTCAACAAATCGCTTCAGACTTTCGCTTCTTACTTATTGTGTGTAGTCCTGTTCTTTGCTTATTTATGGTTGTTTGTGTAGTTCGAGTAGTACGTATCTTACGTAGTTTTTGGTTCCATACCAATCATTATCCGGTATGGAGCTAGCGTTACTGTTGGTTTAGCGTGAGTACCTTCCCACAGTACTCGATAGCATTCGTGCACCTAGCATTTGTGCATAATTGTCTACCAGCTCCTGCCTTCTTGTCCTTTGCGCTCAAGTCTATGGCCAGTACTGCCCGGGGCAATATTAGAACTGAGGGTTCCATCGCCTCTTGGTTGGTTTTTCTCCGCAAGCAGAGCAAGCTAGTTCACATCCGATTATCCTTACCGCACTAACCATTGCTGGCGAGGTAGCCTTGCCCTAACGTCATAGAGAAGACGTGCCGCAGCTGCCTTTCTAAGACCTGGTACAAGTGATGACCTAGTTGATAAGGGTCGAATGCGTAGTTCATTCGCATGTCTTTCGAAAGAAAGGATGCTTCAGAACAACCAAGTAGTACTGGGAACAACTCCTATTGCGTCAAAGGGTTCAGGAGCCATTCTATGATAAATCGAGAAGGGACAATCCGGTCCTGGTCCATAGAACCGATCAGAAAGGCCAGAAATCAGTGATCTATCGCACGAAAAGGGCTTCGTCCGATCCATTTTCTTCAAATCTAGGAAAAGTAGCCGTATAGCGCCTGAAATGGGTCATGTTTCAGGTGCTCTATATCGCAAGTTCGGATAGGCTTGCATATGTTTCTATCTCAAAGTGGAAAACCTATTATACGTTAGCTAGCACGAACTAGAACCGCCCCTCGATTTTAGTATCTGACCCTCAATTCCAAGAAAAGGTAGTAAATCGGTTAAAGCTCTTGTTTGGGAAATGGGTTGAGTTGAATTCATATTAATCTTGCCAAGAACAGAACAAGAAAAAAAACATAATTGGCTAAGGCACTTTCCTACCGGTTAAGATTATCTGATTCCAGTATTCCAACAATCATAACAAGCAAAATGTATAATATTGGTGCTATCCTGTCGCTCTGGGCTCCTGTTCTCCTGGTATGTACTTACCCAACTTATATATTATCTGGTTAGTAATATCATCTTATTCTTCTCCTTTGATTTGAAACATGAACTATAACTCTAATATTCATTTGTGTTGCCTTTAATTACTGCTGGTCTATTTAATGGATAAACAGATTTGGTACGCCATCTTCTCTACAATATTTGGTGGCATGACTGGAGCACTTGGGCGACTTGGGGAGGTAATAATGAACCTAAAACTAGTCTATGTTACCTGTAATTTTGTTTAAGGACAAAATGAGCATTAGAATGTGTAGAGAGTTTGATCACCAAATGATTTTTTTTTGCAAGGACCCGCAGGGAATAGAATAGAAGTATTAGCACCTGTGGCATCGAGTGGTATAAAAAATTAGACAATGCAGTCGCGGGACTGATTACTTTACAACGCAAAAGGCATGGGAATATCGGTGAAAAAAAGAGAGTTTTGTCTGATCTTTTCCTTCTTTGTAGAATGCGCAATCATGAGCATTCTGTATTCCTGCACGGCCAGGCTCAAATCAATTAAATAATACTATTCCTCGGGCACCTTCTTTGACGGCTCCTATCCCTAGACATAGGAATGTAGTATTCCGATCCTACAACGGTAGTTCCTCATCCTCATCTGGATAGAGCTTTTTGAGGGGCAGTCGTCGCTGAGCACCTTTCTTTCCATTTTTCTAAGAAAGGGGTGGACATCTTCAAGGCGATTCCCGTGGGGCCTGGTCGCACAAAGGATGGTAATTGCACAATGGCCCAAGTCTACCCAATTAAGAAAGGAGCCAGGAATTGTGGATCAAAAATAAGAAAAGAGAAGTGTTTAGCCGTACCAAGCAGGCACTTCTGCCGCCGACTCCCGCCAGGTTGGCTACCTGTCCATTCGGGGGTATATAGGGTGCCCAAGGACTCCGGTCTAAGGGCGGACTGAATCTGAACTGAAATAGGGGGATAGGCTCTCGGGCGTCCTACCTTAAGGAAATGAACCGAAAGGTTCCATCCTTTAGTAGACTAAGTTTGAACGAGTCTCCATCTCCGCCTACATGTGAGAGTGGGAGTGGGAGGTCTAGGTTTAGCTCAGAGGAAAGGAGTGAAAGCGCTGTCCCGAGGGGACAAGAGAACATCGTTTCTGAGCGGCTTCTACCTTTTTTATTTTGAACGAACCGCTGCTAAGCATAAACAAACCAAGCAAGCAACAACCCCAGGAAAAACATCATAATCCTAGGGAACAAGCAAGCAAGAAAGAAAGTAAGTAAGTTCAGTCTCTTCTTTAGGAGTTCGCACCGCGTAGTGGGCTTGGCTTCTATCTATCTCGGGGAAGGAGCCAGCCCTATTCATGGCAAGGAGTGAACCCGCCAGCCCCATAGCAAAAGCAGGGGGGTATCTGACCCGAAAAGTGATATTTCAGGGGGCAATGCCCACAACTAAGTAGATAAGACCTGGATGTAAATTGGAATATTTTTTACCTATATCAGTCAAAGCGCTATTTGAGCCTACTATATGAATCTATCTGGTACACCTTTTGTAGCTCTTTCTATCTAATGGAATATGATGTGAACAAAAGCTGCCACATCCTCAGTCAAGCATGTAGATTGGAAGACAGTCTAGAATCGATTTGGATTTATGGTTTACGCACAAATATCAGATAGGCCAAACATTTTGCAGGGCTTACCGGGAAGCCGGTCAGGCGTAGTACTTTTTCAAGTACATGTCATTCCAAGGTTCAGGAAGTTCATCCCCATGTTCATTGGCAAGGCGGTACGCGTTCCCGGGGTTGACCGCTATGACAATAAAAAAAGCGAGGTTCCCGCTCAAGATAAGGCCTATCACGCAACCTGCCGAAGTGTATCTGCTTGCTTGGTTTGAAAAGTCTGTCTCTCTTGCTCCACCTTGTCTTTGACCCGACCTTCTCGTTCTGTTCGCACGGTTTCCTGGTAGAGGTCCGATCACCTTTTTGAAGTCAAGCCGGGCTTGGGAGAGTATATATATATGGGTCAAGGCGGATATCGCTGACTGCTTTACTCACCAACATCTGCGTCTTCTTCCATACGGTCATCTTCCGGAGCCAAGCCTTCTGAAATCAAGCTTATAAGAAAACTCCGTTGACGAAGTCTGTCCTTTCTCCAGCTTCTTGTGGTCTTTCCCAGCCTTACCTTCCGCTGGGTACTTCACCATCAGACCAACATTCTGTTCCTTCTCCGCTTCAGTCTGTATTCTCCTCTTCACTTAGGCCTTCTTACTCTAGGCGTTCGACTCTCTCGAGATTTCTGCTACAGGTACGTAGCATCAGAAATTCCCCTAAAAAGTGGATTTATATCATTGCTTCTTGCTTGAGATCTTCAAAGTTGATCATAAAGATCAATGGTAAGGAAGGTAGTGGTTTCATCAAGCCTACAAAAGGCCTTAGGCAGGGATGCCCGCTGTCCCCGTACTTATTCATAATTGCAATGGAGTATCTGTCCCAAATGTTCAGCCTAGCACAGCAAAATGGTCAAATCAGTGAAGCTGGCACCGACAGCACCGTGCATTACTCACTCAATGTATGCAGACGATTTGGTTATCTTTGGCCAAGCCACGAGGGAGGAGGAAGGTGAAATCGGAAAATTTATGGAGGAGTTCGGGTTGTTATCAGGTCTGAGGATGAACCCACAGAAGTCAAAGATCAGGTTTAGTGAATCAACATCTCAACAGAGTATAGAACAGGTGCTGGCAACCATACAGGTAGAGGAGGAAGGTGAATCTACGGCTGGCAAATTAGTACACACAAGAAAAAGGATTATCAGCCGCTAGTCTCTAAACTGGAAGGGAAAGGAAAGAGCTGGGTTTCTAACAAAAAGGAAACGTTTCCGTAGGAAAAATCTATCACATGGAAACAGCAACCATCGAGTAAATAGAAGTTTTTTTCAATCCTTGGTTGCAATGGTTCAATCGAGAGAAGAGCAAGTCGATTTCATAAATTGGAACAACCACATCAGCTTCATTCTTTGCGCATAGGGGTAGTTTTGTCAACTCGCCTGAAGACCACTGGAATCGTAACCAATACCCCTGGCCACACAATTCAAACCTACCAAACTAGAGTACTTACATACCAAACCATTATCCGCCACCCCAAAACGAATCTAACCCCGGTCAAGGACCTTGCAATTGCACATCCATGCCAAATCCTATGTAGGTTGCCAATTACACCGTACAGATACTTGTGAGCAAGCCAATGATACAAGGTCCATGCCACAAAATAAATTCCAAGAACATAATAATAAGAACCCGATTTCTACTGATTTCTTAGCAACGGACCAAATTGATTATTCCAAAATTGCCCCTTCGCTTTATCAGCTTCCAGTTATAAGTTGTAACTTACTTCAAACGATTTGAGACCTCTTGATATCCAACATTGTTCTTACCAGAACCAAAGGCCACAGGTTATTGCTAATGCCTTCCACTATACTCAACCTGCATGGCAATTACTTAATCAAACTCAAGATGCCTATCCACATAGGAAAAGTTTTCAAGTCAAGAATGTCTATACTCAATTAATGAAACTCTTCAGCAAGCACCTTTCAATTGTCCAACAAGTCTAGTCTTTGCGTGCTTTCCCCGATGCTGGGCCGGGATTCAAAGCGGTTCAAAAACCCACCTTTTTCCTTAAAGCAAAGTTGAAACTTGATCAATGGTGGAAAAAACCTTGCAGATGAACTCATAGTTGTGGAACTCCTTCCGAACATCTATATAATATATATATATAATAATAATAACGCTCATTTTCGTTGGTGTTAGAAGCCTGAGGCCTTAGGGAGGAGGAGCCCCGCGAACAACCATAATTGGAATTGCTCCGCTTATTTACTTTGTTCTCATGAACACCTTAGTTAGACAAGGAACTTCAACCTCTACGTTCCCCAACAGCCTACACCTCCAATTTGAGCAATTGTTGGGTAAAGCTCTTACTGATTGGAATAGGTCACGTATGGGCGCAACATGTCGAGACATAATAGAGTAGCTGGATCTTCCTGTTGGTTATAGCGAACGGACATCGGTATTCCTGTCATAGCGAACACCGAGCAATCAACATTCTATTTCTTTAGAAGAAAGAAGAAGGCCGCGTTGGAAAGAAAAAAAGAGAAGAAAAAGAATATTACTTTTCGAAATGATGAAACTTAGGCGTGAGTACAGGCATTTAGATATACCAGATACTGCGGATGTCACTAAGGGAGTCGACGAGTCTAATTTCTTTTAGAGTAAAGACGTTGAAGAAGCAACGAGTGGGCATAAGATTGATGATAAAGTAGGATCGATCTAAAAAGGGTAAAGTGAACGATAAGAAACGTTGGGGATTTTCAGAAATTGCTTTCGTGCTTTCTAGTTTGAACGTGCGGTGGGTGTATATTTTTTACTACTAAAGCAGCTACTTCTTATGAGGGGTGGGTTAGTCACAGACATGCAAGCATACGATAGGAGGGGTAAGTTGACATAACGATAGGAGGAGTAGGTGGACATAGATGAAAACTGGTATGGTTTGAGTATGTATGACAATAGGAGTTTGTTTGATCCACAAAACATTACTTGCAGCATCAGTACTCTTTTGTTACTAAACTTCTACTTTAGGTGTTTCAACAGTCTTTGGACCACCTACTGATACGCCGCCTAGGAATATACGGTTCCTTTCCTTGGCCTAGGAGCTATGGCCTGACCCCAGTTACAGTTGGAGTTGACCCAGTCTTTTGCGTAGGATCTTGCGTGCGGGAGAGAAATAGCAGTTTAAAAAGAAAGCGCTCTTGAGTGGTGTAATCTCAATCGAAAGATGCTTCTGCATCTCCTTTCGCTCCTGCTTTCGCCCTTTAATGGTAAGGAGTATAGTAGGCCTCGATCGAGTAGAGGGCAGCCCCTTTCTTTAGAGATAGAGGCGAGCAGCAAAGCTGAGTGAAAAAAGTAGGGGAAGAAAACCTATTCGTAAGAAGAAAAAGTCTATGCCTTTTCGGCTTTCCGTAGTGGGCCTGCCTGGTCTATTTATTATTATTTTTAATATTAAAGTTATACTAGACATTCTGAATTATTAGTGAAGACGGGGTCTATATTAGAGAGAGCGCTCACCTTTCTTTTTTTTAGTTTCTCCATATAAAGCTGCGGGCAGGCATCTTTAGGTAATGGCCCAGACTAGGTCGTAAGAGAACTACTTGAGCTCTAATGCTTTTCTCCTCCTATAGGACTATAAAACAAAGACGGGCCTAGGAGTAATTGAAAGAAGACCTTGCTTGCCCCTTTTAACTTGTCCTCTCAATAGTCATAGTGCTTGCAGGTAAGCGAAGTATATTTTTATACTAGAATAAGGAGTGGCTGTCCTATTTGCTTGCCCAGAAAAACGGTGGCAGAAAACTCCCACAGTAGAAGTCAGCCTAATATGAAGCAAAAACTAAACCACAGCGATTTCATTTTCTTTAATTGACTCATTCCTTCCCATTTTACTAAGTAAACTTTCATTTTACGGATCCACCCACCCACCTTCTATATTCCCCCATCCCCGAGGGAAGACCACGCACGGCCGAGAAAGAAGTGTCTCGTATTCAGCAGCTCGCCTAAGTCCTAACGTTAGTGGAAAGAGTAAGATAAGAAAGCTTAAGCGTGGTAGCCCACAGACCAAATATGAGAAGTGATGTTTTGACGGGAAAAGCACTACTAGTTAGTAAAGAAAAAGGAAAAGGTAAATTAAGTAGGGCGGTCCACAACAAGGCTACTGCTACAGTAGGGCCACAACAAGACTACTGCTACAGTACGAAACGAAAGAAATGAAAAGCGGAAAGCAGAGTATAGCTAGGATCAATGCCCCTCCCTGTTCTAGAAAGAAAGGCCGAACAAGCGTTGGAATGGTCAAAGGGACTGCTTCGGTACATACATTAGGAAGGAGGCTAAATACAAAACAAGAGTCTACGCTCGCTTTTGTTCTGCTGCCAATGGACTAAAGACTTTCCCAACCCATATAACACTGTCTTTGGACTGGCCTACATATAACACTGTCTTTGACCGACTGGCCTAGTAGGTAAAAGAGGAGTAAGAATAGCAATGCCTCCAAATAATGTGAGTTCGGTTTGGCCTGGCAGGAGCTTTTCTTGGTTGGCCGGGACGAGAGGATCACAGGCCGAAATCCATCAAAGAATCTTCGATCTGATAGAAAAAGAGAAAAAGGTATACAGACATACATAAGTAAGTAAGTCTCGCTCAGGTCAAATCAAGGGAAAATGGTATAAAGCCTCTGCATTAACTTGACATGAAAGTGAAAGGGTCCGATCCTGACTCCCCAAAAGCAGTAAGTAATGGTCACTAAGCCAATATGCAGGAAATGCACGCTAGGAGAAGTTTGGCATGCTTAGTTAGTGGGAGCGCTTGAGGAAGACTAAAGCTTGAAAGGGGCTTCACTTCTGGGACTTCATGGCTAAGAGGATGCTTGCTATAAGAAGTAGCTAAGAGGATGCTTGCTATAATAAGTATAAGTAGGCGGGTAACGTTTCATTTCTTCCATACAATCACGATATGGCGAGAATGAAGCAGGGCAATTAAAGCTTTCATTCAATAGTCAAGGTAGAGTAGAAAGGGGGGGCGTGCTACTTAACGCAACTGCACTTGGCTAAGAAAATAGGATAGAGCAGAGAGAGCCTAATCTCCTGCTTGGTAAGTCAAAGAGCCTGGCTCAAGCAAGAGTATTCCTATCCGAAAGAAAGTACTTTGTTTTCTATTTCCTTCATAGAGTCTAATAAGACGGTTAACCTAGCCGCCTGGCTATTACCATCCAAAGAGGAAAGACTTTGTTTGACCAGCAGGAATGTATTCTTTAAGACAGAAAGCAGTAAGTTTAAATTAGGAAGCACATTTTTTACGGTCAATTGCTTTTCGCGCTAAAGTCTTCGGT